AATATTTCTAGATCCCAATACACCCAATGCCAAATAGCTGCCAAGAAGCACAAGCCAGAAAACACAATATGTGCCCCAGCCACACCTTCGTAACTCCAAATACCCGGATTCGTTATAGTCCCTCCTGTGATACTCCAACCGCCCCATGAATTGGTTATTCCTAAACGAGTCATGAAGGGTATAACGAACATACCTTGTCTCCACATTGGATCAAGAACGGGGTCAGAGGGATCAAAAACTGCTAATTCATATAGAGCCATCGAACCGGCCCAACCAGCAACCAGAGCTGTATGCATTATATGGACAGAAAGCAACCGACCGGGATCATTCAATACGACGGTATGAACACGATACCAAGGCAAACCCATGGAAATACCCCTTTATCAACGAAAAATAGACACTATGTAACTTTATTGCATTGGAAAAACTATGCTATGGACCTCCCCCTTTCAGTGAATTATCTCTGAGCAAGGGTTAATATTTGTTCTATTCTGTTGGTAATAATGGAACAATTCTGTTCGTAGGAACAAAGAGAAGCAGATCTATTCTATACCCGATAAGTACCAATACGCAATGGGGGGTTGATCCCATTTTTTATGGGCGAATGCATCCAGACTTGTTCATCATTCCAAGGACCTATTAGTATAGTAAGAATTTAGAATTTGACTTTATTCATTCTGTCTTCCTTATCCAATCTATGGATAAAATATGATAAAGGCCAATATTATGAAGACACTAAACCCATTGTTACGTTTCCACATCAAAGTGAAATATAGTACTTAATTCTTTTTTCTTTCATTTAATGCCTATTGGTGTTCCAAAAGTACCTTTTCGAAATCCTGGAGAGGAAGATGCATCTTGGGTTGACGTATAGTGCGACTTGTCAGATATATTGGGTCATATGGGATTTCCCCGTTCTCTCCCCCGATCGAGATATCCTCTGTTTCGCCCAAGAAACATTGATTGAATTATCAAAAATTTGGAGCGTGAAGTGCAATTATATCCATTTTTGGGGGGATCCGGATTAATATTATCAATTAGAATAATTTATGGTTGGCTTGGTTGGACCAATAAAATGAAGTATCCAGGCTCCGTTTAGAAAAAACCCAATTGGTAATATATCGACGATTACTACTTCTATCATAAACGATTTTTTTTTTATAAATAGGAGTGATCTCAAAGTGTTAATCAATCAATAATATGATTAATACGTCGAATATTTGGCGGAAGACATGAAATGAATTGAAAAAAAAAAGGAAGTCGTAGTAAAAAGAAGTGGTATTGGGGGCATTTATCCTATATGTGCAAATCGAAATCGGGCCTATCTTTACCTGGAGTAGAGCATAAACCTAAAAGAATTGAAAAGGCCCATTCAGGAACAAGAAAATGACATCGTGATTTGGATTATATCTCGATGAAACAATACATCAATGAGAAGTTAGTTCGATAAGTTTAGTGAATTCTTTTTATATTATAGGGAAACGGACCAAAACTTATCTTTCTTGAAAAATGGAAGAAAAGGTTCCTTCATTAGAAGTTAGAAAGAGTCTGCTATAAAAAAAAAGAGGGACTGGAATCTACACATTGATTCTATTTTTTTTTTTTCGCGGTTTTTTTTGAACCGTATGCATCAAAAGGTGCGTGTACGGTTCCTAAGGGATACAATTTGATCCTAATCAACCGACTTTATCGAGAAAGATTACTTTTTTTAGGCCAAGAGATTAATAGCGAGATCTCGAATCAACTTATTGGTCTTATGGTATATCTCAGTATAGAGGATGATACCAAGGATCTGTATTTGTTTATAAACTCTCCTGGCGGATGGCTAATACCCGGAGTAGCTATTTATGATACCATGCAATTTGTGCGACCAGATGTACATACAATATGCATGGGATTGGCCGCTTCAATGGGATCCTTTATCCTGGTCGGAGGAAAAATTACCAAACGTATAGCATTCCCTCACGCTTGGCGCCAATGAGTTTTTTATTTTAATTTGAGAGAAAAAAGAAGACTATGCCTTCGCCATATGAAATAGGAATATCAAGTAATAATAGCATGGCACTTCGAATTCGATATGAGAAAATTCTTTTATTGTTTTTTCAAAACATTAGATTATGTATCGAAAGAGTAGTATGAGATAAAAGGGATTTCCGATTTTATCTTATCTATCGGGAGTCCATTTCAGCGTCACAAACTTTTTTTTGTTTTCACACCGGAAGGCTCTTAACACTTAACAATATTTATGTTATCAAAGAGTACAAAAAAAAAGATTATTTTTTTCCTTATTTGATCGGATCAAAAAGAAACTTTGGGATTGCTGAATCATAAACGAAATAAATATATAAAGCAACGGAACCATCATAGTATTTTTTAACTCCTACGAAAGAAAGGGTGGTAATTGGAGCATTTACCGATATGGGTCCGATAGACTCTATATTTTCTCTTTCTTCCGATGAAAGGTAAAAGTAAATTCCATTATAGAGCCGTATGCAATGTG